TTGATCACTAATAATAGTGGAATCAATGGTGCAGAGTCAAAATGGGATTTTGACCTAACGTTTTTGATGAACCAATCCAATGAATACACCCGTAACAAGTCCCTATATGATTTCTGGTGGAATCGGAAAGCACTAAGTACAAGCAAGATACACAGTTGCCCCTTGGAAGTCTCAAGGGAATGTGACTAATGGAATATGTAGGAATAGTAAGACCTATTGTTGCCTTTCATAAACAAAAAGCAGAAAAAAAAATATACCATCAAGATATATAACTATCTATCACATACCCCTAATTTCCCATCTAAGCCTTACTGTCTCTACTTCTGTGAAATGTGAAATAATTGGAAGACACCCTATTACATTCTTGGCGGGGTTACCCCAACGAAAGCACCTTTTTCCACTTTTATTCTATAAAAGCCAATCACCCATACAATATTAATTGAAAACCTGAGCACTCAGAGACTCTCATGAGTTTGTATGGATACAAAGTATCTTCAGTTCTTTCCACAACTCCTAATTGGATTCCCCACCAGCCTACCCAATCTACTTCAAGACTCAGTCAGTAAACACTAGTAGGGTAAGGTAATTAGGAAGTATTTATAGTCCTTCCTATAACCCCTTCTTGGATCCTAGGAGCAAGGATTTACAGTCTCTTAGGAACCTTCCTTTGGATACACGGATTTACGGTCCCTGACTTTCGTAGTTCTGAATCTCACAATTGAATCTTACTATGGATTTGATTCGATTGATAAATCAAATCAATGGCCTGAACGCATCAGGAATCCGTAATTAAGTGAGTATTTCTTTATTTATATTGGTAATTCATATTGGTATGGTACAGGTTTGGGTCACACCCCGATTTTTGAAGAAATAATTGAAAGTCAACCCCCCGATTCTTAAAATTGGGTATCGACAGTCCCCGCCCCTTACCTCTGCTTCTGCCAGGCAAGAATTTTTTGAGTTCTATTAGTTTAGTAGGGTAAGAAATTCCGAGTCTTTTGTTAATCAGGCGACACCCGGATTTGAACTGGGGAGAAAGGATTTGCAGTCCCCCGCCTTACCACTCGGCCATGCCGCCAAAACGATACAAAATAGATATAGATGGAAATATTCTGGGGAATTGCTGAACCATTTCTTTTTTTTGATTGGATCCTGTTGTTCTCTTAGATTGATTGTATTTCAAAACACACAACACCTAAATAAAAGCTTTCCCCTTTTTTTCTATTGAAAGAGAAAAATGGATTTCCAGTCACAGAATCCAAAATTCAGAGCAAATTGGAAGCATTAATGACTGTGAATTCATGAATGGTTCTTGGATTTTGATCTCCAATTTGGTTTCCTTAATAACATAAGGAGATCAAATTGATATACGACTAATCAGTCTCAATTCTTTTCCATAATTAATCCTTTTCAATTTCAATTATAACAACAATTATGTGTATATGTAAACCCCAGAACAGAAATTCTTACACGGATACCTAGTCAGGTATCTTATCTACATATTCCTATTAGGAAATCGTCGTGCTTGCATTTTTCATTGAATATATTGAATATAAAATCGAAATTTGGATATAGCACGACCTATGTTGCCTCAAGGGAACTTCGATAAAAGATGGGATATACGGATAGCTAGATAGTTATATCTGCATGTACTTAATAAATATGACTTCTCTTACGCACTTCAATCGTATTCTACTAATTAACAAATGGGTAGAAATATCTTTTCTCTCTGCGAATCATTTTTTGAACAACGGAATCGATGAAATAAATTAAGTGCTAAAATCAAAGTCAACTCTAGACGGTTCCTGATTATTCTGTCTTTATCTCACTCATAGAGAACAGATTCAATTCCGAATCCATTTATGGTACCCAATCTGATCGTAATATCATAAGGTAGAAATTGGATCTATTTTGATATTCTATACAAGACTCCATAAGTCTAAGTGGCAGAATTTTGTTTCCAGGAATGTTTTATCAATTCATTTCCATTTGTATCTGTCGCAAATTCGAATTTGAGTCACATTTTTTTTGATTCCTCCGTTCATACGTATTTAGTACATATATATATGTATATGGGGTTGGATAAAATTTCATGTTGTTCAAATGAGCAAAATATACATTCCATCGTTGCTAGATCAATCTATATGGTTCAACGAAGAGTGAGCCAATAGTTGGATTTTTTCGATAAACGGAAAACTTAAGATGTTCCGGGATGGAAATGAGGGAATGTATACAATACCAGGGTTTAGTCAGATACAATTTGACGGATTTTGTAGGTTCATTGATCAAGGCTTGATGGAAGAACTTCATAAGTTTCCAAAAATTGAAGATACAGATCAAGAAATTGAATTTCAATTATTTGTGTCAACATATCAATTGGCAGAGCCCTTGATAAAAGAAAGAGATGCTGTGTATGAATCACTCACATACTCTTCTGAATTATATGTATCCGCGGGATTAATTTGGAAAACTGGTAGAGATATGCAAGAACAAACCATAT